CTGCTTCCTAAGAGCAGCGTGTCTACCGATTTCACCATAGCGGCTTGCTCTAAACGATAATAACCTATTCATATTCAATCGTCGAGATTGAAATTGAAGCAGTCAATTTACTCCAATATTGTTTAAGAAACATTCAAATTGATGAATACAAACTCGTTTAATTGAAATAGGGATTTGGCCCTTCCTTCAATAATAGTCCTTATTATCATTTTAGGATGTCAGTTATATTTAACTTAACAATAGGTTTTCACGTAGTTTATGCTTTCCTGGAATGGAATTGTTGTAACTAGATAGTTCTGTCAGGGATAGAACTCAAAACAAAACGCCCCTTTCTCGTTTCTTTTTTTTTTTCATTTTTTAATGATTCATCTCTCTTATTTATCTGATTTCATGAATCGAAAAAAATGTATTTTATCTTTTTTTTATCAATGAAAAAAAAATAGGATTTTTATAGATCACAATTTCAGTGTGACATCCAAAGAATTTCTGTAAATATTTGCATAGCTTTGTGTCCAATGTTAGGATTGTTGTTGTATAGATAATTTGTGTTAGGATTTAACAAACCTATTAGGTATTGAGCTGGACATATCCATATCATAGAACAAAAAATTTTAGATCTCTATCGGAATTGTACCGTACTTAAAAAAATTCTTTATAAATAACTAAATAAAAAGAATTAAAAAGAATATGGAATTATAAAGATATATATATTGATCAATTTTCTAGTCCAAACATAGGATCTGTTTTTGATTACTCCAAACTGACACATTCTTTGTACATAATATCCCCAGAAAAGGGCTTTTATCGATTGGGTTGAAAACCGAGATAAGTTTTAAACTTAATCAATTCGTTTCAAGGACGTTGATTTTGACTAAAGATCTTATATCTGCTCTTCTATAGATATAGAAAAAAATTATTATTGTAACAATTATTGTAACAAATGGGTTGATGGGGAAAATAAGAATCCCCATCCCGGAAATGATAAAACATACTAAAAAAAAGTGAAACTTTGTATCTTTTTTTTTCAAAAAAAAAAGTGCCATTTTTAGAATTCAGTAGACAGAAGAATCCTTATTTTACATACCATAAGGGCGAAGAGAATTCCGTTTCATATTCATATTGATCAGTTAAAAATATTAGGGAATGGAAATTCTTATTATTCGTTTTATATTATAATTTTATATTTATAATATATATATATATAAAATATATAAATGAAATAATATAATTATAAATGAAATTAACCCATTTTTCGAGTCAGTCCAATTCAGATTATTCTAACGTTTTGTTAGTTATTTGTATTTGTCGGCACAAAAAAACTTTTTGAATTCCCGGTAGAAAGAGATTTCGCTAATGAAAAAGCTTTTAACGCTGCCCTATATCCCTTCCTTTTCCAAAAATTTTTACGAATACGCTTTTTTGACATAGAAGTACGTTTTTTTGGAACTGCCATTCAAAAATTACGAGATTACTCATTGCTATAGTTGGATGTGAAAGACATCTATTGTTCAAAACTAATCCTTCTTTACTATTCATTATCTATCTATTTATTCTCTAAATGATACTCCCTTCATAAAAAATCAATAAGATATGTGATAAAAAAAAAAACAATTTTTTTTTTTATTTCTATTCCATACAATATCCGGACGAACGATTAATTCGTACTGATTGGTTCCTTTATATCTTCATATTCCAATCTATATATAGGTGCTATAGAAATCGAATTGGTTGAAGTTTATAAAATAAAGAATCCAAAAGAAAAGGCTTTTTTTCTTTGTCTATTTTCGTCGTGCTACATTTATACATGTAATCAAATGCATCAAAAAATATAAGAACCTAACCTTTACCTAATTAAACTACTAAAAAAACTTTAATCTTTCTTTCTATTAATTGGTCAAGCTCGAAGAGAGAATACACCTAATTTAAATTTTAAACTTTGAATGAGACTAGTAGTCAATCTGTTAAAGAATACATGACTTGATAAAAGCCATTTTAAAAATTCCCTCTTAAAAAAAAAATGACAGATATCACAGCGTTTCCTATATCCTATAAATAAATGTGTTTTATTGGAATGGAAGACAGTCAATCAGTTGCACAATGAGCTAGTTAATGATTCCGAATAAATTCACTAATTTAATTGGGTCAACTTATTGACCTTAGTCGATCCTCTGATTCATATCAGAATTAAGTACTATTTTTGGTTCAATTCTTTATCCTTGCTCTATGGATATAAATTATCGTAATAATTATTGAGATTTTAATTTTCTGTATCGTCATAAATATCTTACTTAATAACTAAGTATTCACCTTTCACTAGTAACTTAGTCATATCATTTGACCAATTGTAACTTATTGATTTGAATATTTGAAGTATTTGGGAAAGACTCAGAATAATTAAGAATCTAAAATTCCATTTTAGTTCTTGCATATATTTTAGTTCTTGCATATCTTGATTTTTTTTATTGACTCCGAGATAAGATCTGGTGAATTGGAAACAATT